CAGAAATGGGAGTGGGTCCTTCCATAGCATCAGGTAACCATATGTGAAGGGGGAATTGTGCGGATTTAGCAACTGCACCAACGAATAAAAAAAAAGCACACAGAGTAGCAAATAAGGAATTTACTCCATTATGATGAACCAAGTTATTAACTATTTCGAACAAATCCCGAAATTCTAAACTACCAGTTATCCAATAAAGTCCTAAAATTCCTAATAATAAACCAAAATCCCCTATACGATTGGTTACAAAAGCTTTTTGGCAAGCACTTGCCGCACTCGGTCGTGTGAACCAAAAACCTATTAATAAATAGGAACACATTCCTACAAGTTCCCAAAAAATATAAATTTGTATCAAATTGGAACTAGTAACTAATCCTAACATAGAACTATTGAAAAAACTCATATAGGCAAAAAATCTCAAATATCCTTGATCGTGAGACATATAATTGTCACTATAAATAAGAACCATAATTCCAACAGTAGTAATTAATATTGACATAATAGAAGTAAGTGGATCGATCAAGTGTCCGAACTCTAAAGAAAAATCATTATTGACGGTCCAAGACCATAGATATTGATAGATAAAATTTCCATTTATTTGCTGAATAGATAGATTGGCCGAAAATGCCATAGCTATACTTAGCATCAAAACACTCGGAAAAGCCCACATACGACGAAGATTTTTTGTTGCTGTCGGAATAAGCAGAAGTCCAAATCCTATTAACATAGTAACTGGAAATGGAAGAAAGGGTATTATCCATGCATATTTATATGTATGTTCCATAAAAAAAACAAATTTTCATTTTTTTTCTTATAATTTAATTGTTTCCGATTCATCAATTCTTATCGCTTTCGAAAGGAACAATAAAAAAATCAACAAAAAAAGATATGAAAAACTCAACTATTTTTATTTTTCATTATTCTTACTTTTCTCAGATATTGGAAATATTCAAAAGTTCCAATTCAAATGATATGACCAAATAGCTAGATAAAAGTAATTACTTAGTTATTAACTTTAACTTTTAACTAAAGAAAGATAGTTAATAAAATAAAAAAAAAATGGGAAATCTGAGATTTTGAATCATTCTACGACTATACTATCATCCTATTCTGACAATATGTAATCATATCATATACTATAGTATAGTAAGTAAAAACAATCATACCAAAACAGTCGAATATAAATCATAGTATGCCTCAATAAATAGACTCAAAAAAAAGACCTAGTTATTCTAGTGATTTTATTTGTAGTAATTACCTAACTCATTGCGGAACTAATTGATTGGATTCCAATCCAATAAGAAAGTATCAGAAATATTCTAATACTCTTTATTTCGTATAGAACTGAAAAAAAAAATAACTAAAAATTGAGGTTCTCCTTCTTAGGTAATAGAATGTCTTGTTTAACATATTAACCACTAATTGTAGTTTAAGTTTAAATTTAAATTATAGACACGGCAATATGAGCTTATTCGATTCCAAACTAATAGTCATAAAAATTCCTTTTCGAATTCCCCCCCCCTTTTTTTTCTTCTATTTTTTTGCCTAGTGTGTTAATATGTGACATTGTTATATATGTGACATGCATGTCATACATATATTTATATATAAATATATAATATATAAATAATATATTTTTATTGTATGTTCTGAAAAAACTATTATCGACGAAATTAAGTTAAGTATAGAAAATGACTAAAAAGAACGATCTATTTTGAGCAATACATGTCTTTCACATACAACAATAAAAATGAGTAACTCTTTTTTTTTTGAATGGCAGTTCCAAAAAAACGTACTTCTATATCAAAAAAACGTATTCGTAGAAATATTTGGAAGAAAAAAGGATATTTAGCTGCAATAAAAGCTTTTTCTTTAGCAAAGTCAGTTTCTACTGGAGATTCAAAAAGTTTTTTTGTGCGACAAACAAATAAGAAAATCTTGGAATAATCGGAATTTCCATGGCTAGAAGAATTTCAAATTTTGGAATATGAATAATTCCCTTTAACTAAATGTATTGATGTATTGAACTCAATACAATATTAGTTAGAACTAGCTACTATGATATGTAGAATAAGAATTTCTCCATCTGTCGGTTCTAAGTATCATTATTTTTTTTTCATTCTAGTTTTTATTAGAATCTATTTATTAATTCGTGAGATGTTTTTTTCCTATTCATTTTCTTTTCACAACGGAAAAATCTTTGTTCATTCTATTTTTCCGTTGTGAAAAGAAAATTGTGATGGATGCGGAAACTCTTTTGTTTTATTATATGCTTAACTCAAGACCAAGTTGGTTTCATAAATAAAATATTATCATTATTTTAGTTAGAAATTATGTACACAACAAACAACAAAAAGTAGTATATTAATTTTATTTTATATTATTATATTAATTTTATATTATATATTTTAATTAATTAATACTTAATGATACTAAGAAAAGTATCCAAATTGTTAGAAAAATTACTTAAATTTAGTAATTGAATTGTGATACATATGAAATCCTATTTATTTTTTTTTTTTTCGTTTAGAAAAAAAATCTCTTTGACAATTTAATTTGTTTTTCATTTATCTGATTTCGTGGATTCAATTCAAAATAAATAAAAAATATAAAAAGAGGACAATTCACAATTCTTAGTTTCTGTTTCGACTGAAAACCAAATTTGTATTTCAAGTTACAAGTGTTCCGGGAGAACTTAATATACAGATAGTACGTAAAAGTGGATTCTTAAAACTGAACCTACGATGATACTAACCTAAGTCAAAATTATTGAAAATTCAAAGATGAATTTAAAAGAGCTCTTATTTATCAGTTCTAATATTTCCTAAACTATATTGAATCCTTGAATCTAGATCTAGACGATTCAACATGAATTGACTATTATTATTTCAAGTAAGCCGCTATGGTGAAATCGGTAGACACGCTGCTCTTAGGAAGCAGTGCTAGAGCATCTCGGTTCGAGTCCGAGTGGCGGCATACTGTAAAAAAGATACAATGGATCCTATAATGTATTTAATTCCCGATTTCCATTCTGTAATGGGACCTTTTTTATGTATGATATTTGTGACTTTAGAACATATATTAACTCATCTCTCTTTTTCGATCATTTCAATTGTGATTACGATTCATTTGATGACCCTATTAGTACACGAAATCATAGGGTTGCGTGATTCGTCGGAAAAAGGAATGATAGTTACTTTTTTTTCTATAACAGGATTATTAGTTACTCGTTGGATTTCTTCGAGACATTTTCCATTAAGTAATTTATACGAGTCTTTAATCTTCCTTTCGTGGAGTTTTTCCATTATTCATCTAATTTCCAAGATATGGAATCATAAAAATGATTTAAGCGCAATAACCGCCCCAAGTGCCATTTTTACCCAAGGTTTCGCCACATCGGGTCTTTCAAGTGAAATGCATCAATCGTCAAGATTAGTACCTGCTCTACAATCTCAGTGGTTAATGATGCACGTAAGTATGATGTTATTGAGCTATGCAGCTCTTTTATGTGGGTCGTTATTATCAGTCGCTTTTCTAGTCATTACATTTCGTAAAAACATCGATATTTTTTGTCAAAGAAAAATTTTCTTAATTAAGATTAAGTCATTTTTCTTTGACAAAATCGAATACTTGAACAAAAAAAAAAATGTTTTTAAACACACTTCTTTTGTTCCATTTCAAAATTATTACAAATATCAATTAACTCAGCGTTTGGATTATTGGAGTTATCGTGTCATTAGTTTAGGATTTACCTTTTTAACCATAGGTATTCTTTCTGGAGCAGTATGGGCTAACGAGGCATGGGGATCTTATTGGAATTGGGACCCCAAAGAAACTTGGGCATTTATTACTTGGACCATATTCGCGATTTATTCACATACTAGAACAAATCAAAGTTTGCAAGGTACGAATTCGTCACTTGTAGCGTCTATAGGATTTCTTATAATTTGGATATGCTATTTTGGGATCAATCTATTAGGAATAGGTCTACATAGTTATGGTTCATTCACATTAACATCTAATTGAACAAATTCCATGAGGAATATATAAGACCGTCGTACAATACGTAACGGAAAGTTTGTGCAGGTTTTTGAGAACCATTTGAATGATTCCTTGATTCAAATGGTTCTCAAAAACTCGGAATATATCTTATTATAATTCTAATTCACTTTATTTTTTGTGTTGTACAGCTCAAAAATCTTCAAATTCCAAATTATAAGACTTTGTTTTCTATCTGATTAATGAAAACTATCTATGAAAATAATTAGATAGGATAGCTTGTACCTTGTCAACTGATAGCGAAAGAACAAAATCAGGATAAATACCAATCCCTATTACGGGTAAAAAGATACAGATTGAAACAAATAGTTCTCGTGGTCCAGAATCCACAAAATTGGAGTTTGGAACATTGAATAGTTTGTATCCATAAAACATCTGACGTAACATAGATAATAAATAAATAGGAGTTAATATCATTCCAATTGCCATTACAAAGGTAATTAGTATTTTGGGCATTAAAAGATATTTTGGACTGGTAATTATTCCAAAAAATACTACTAATTCTGCAACAAAACCACTCATTCCTGGCAATGCAAGAGAAGCCATCGAGAAACTACTAAAGATGGTAAATATTTTTGGCATTGGGATCGATATCCCCCCCATTTCGTCGAGATAAACAAGACGTATTCTATCACAACTCGTTCCTACCAAGAAAAAAAGTGCAGCACCAATAAATCCATGAGAGAGTATTTGTAAAACGGCTCCGTTGAGTCCCATGTCGGTTATAGAACCAATTCCTATAATTATGAAACCCATGTGAGATACAGAAGAATAGGCTATTCTCTTTTTTAAATTGCGTTGACCAAGAGAGGTTGAAGCTGCATAGATTATTTGTATTGTCCCTATTATTACCAACCAGGGAGAAAATATAGAGTGGGCGTGCGGTAATAATTCCATATTGATCCGAATCAATCCATATGCCCCCATTTTTAATAAGATTCCAGCTAGAAGCATACATGTACTGTAATGTGCTTCCCCATGGGTATCTGGTAGCCATGTATGTAGGGGTATAATCGGCGATTTGACAGCATAAGCAATAAGGAAGCCCAAATAGAATATTATTTCTAATGTCACAGGATATGACTGATTAGCTAATCTTTCAAAATCCAATATCGGTTCATTGGAACCATATAAACCCATACCTAGAACTCCTATTAAGAGAAAAATGGAACCCCCCGCAGTGTACAAAATAAACTTTGTGGCTGAGTACAAACGTTTCTTTCCTCCCCACATGGATAAAAGTAAGTAAACAGGAATTAATTCTAACTCCCACATGAGAAAAAAAAGTAAAAGGTCTCGAGAAGAAAATAATCCTATTTGGCCACTGTACATTGCTAACATCAGGAAATAGAACAATCGCGAATTTCGAGTAACAGGCCAAGCTGCTAAAGTGGCTAAAGTAGTGATAAATCCTGTCAGTAAAATAGGTCCTATGGAAAGTCCATCGATTCCCAGTCTCCAGTGAAAATCAAAAACATTTATCCATTTTAAATCCTCCTCCAATTGAATTAATGGATCATCCAATTGGAAATGATAACAGAACACATAGGTTGTTAGAAGGAGTTCCCATAAGCATATACATATAGTATACCACCTAATTACCTTATTCCCCCTATGAGGAAGAAAGAAAATTGAAGAACCCGCGAATATCGGCAAAACTACAAGTAGTGTTAACCAAGGGAAATAACTCGTGATAAAGACAAGATGCATTTTGACCAAAAAACCCGTGCTCGGAATAATATATTTTCTCGAGTACGGGTTTTTGTCGGTAAAAAGGAATCAAATGATTCAAGTGGAGTTTTTTATAACGTATCAATAAGATAGACCCATGCTGCGAGTTGTTTCATGCCATAAATAAACACGGACACTCAAAAAATCTGTTGGACAAGCGGATTCACATCTCTTACAACCTACACAGTCCTCGGTTCTTGGCGCGGAAGCAATTTGCTTAGCTTTACATCCGTCCCAAGGTATCATTTCCAATACATCTGTGGGGCAGGCTCGTACACATTGAGTACACCCTATACATGTATCATAAATTTTTACTGAATGTGACATTGGGTCTATAAATTCCAGTTTTGAACATAAAAAATTTTCGATCTGGTAAAGTAAAATCAGGAGGAAATGAATTATATATTTATATTGTATTGTAGACACCAGACAAATCAATGGTTTATCAAAAAATCTAATGTTAAAAATCAATATATTTCTAAATCTGTTCATGAGAAAGGACCAAGATACTTTGATTTCCGTTTCAACAACCATGATTATACAAGTCACACATATGACTTTACATTGACATTGGCCAACAGATCATCACTATTTCAATAGTAATATAAAAATATATTACTATACATATTACTATAAAAAAAAGAATAAAAAATGAAAGAATTTATATCTATATTTTATTTATATTATTTTATTATTTATGTCTTTATTTATATTTATATGATAGTTATGACTAATTATTCAACAAATTTGATTGATTGATACGAGTTGATTTTCTGTTACGATAAATCGACGAAACAATAGCTAGCCCAATAGCTGCTTCCGCAGCCGCAATGGCTATAACAAAGATTGAGAAAATGTCTCCTTTTAATTGGCGACTATCAAATATATTAGAAAATGTTACGAGATTTATATTAACCGAATTTAGTATAAGCTCAAGACACATAAGTGCTCTAACCATGTTTCGACTTGTGATCAATCCATAGATACCGATAGAAAATAAGTAGACACTCAAAAAAAGTATATGTTCAAACATCATTGGCTAACTCCTCATGAATCTCGATTCATTTCAATATGAACAACAATTCAACCGATTTGATTGACCAGAATCGAATAATTACAGAAAAAAGAGGGTATCAGAAGTAGATTAAATGAAAAACTTTCCCTTTTTCATTGGATTTTGAATTTCTAATAATTGTATTAATTCTAAGTATTTCTTATTGACGAGCCATAGTAATTGCACCTATCAAAGAAACTAAAAGAATTATAGAAATGAGTTCAAACGGAAGATAAAAATCTGTTGATAAATGAATTCCAATTTGTTGAACGTTACTAATAAGGTCCTGTTCTATAATCTGATTTGATCTTGTAGTCCAAATAATTCCATACCATGACGTATCTAAGATAGTAGTAATTAGTGAAAAAAGAATACTTATACAAACCAGTGAAGTGACTCCATCTCCAACAGTCCAAAAATAGGAATCGTTCGAATATTCTGAACCATTCATGAACATAACAGCAAATATGATTAAGACATTTATGGCTCCTACATAAATAAGGAGCTGTGCGGCAGCTACAAAATAGGAGTTTGATAGAATATAGAATAAGGATATACAAACAAGAACCAATCCCAACGAAAAGGCAGAATAAATTGGATTGGTAAATAATACTACTCCTAGACCTCCTAATATAAGAACTGATCCCAGAAATACTACAAGTATATCGTGTATTGGTCCAGGTAAATCCATTATGTATAACAGATAAATAAGTCGAAATATTTCATGACCTTACTAAATAGTCCAGGAAAGAAAAGGGTGTTACCTTTATTTTTATTTTTTTTTTTATTGTATATGATGGGTTCTCAATTGAATTCAATCTTAATATGGATTAATGTAGATATAGATAAAGTTATTAAAGTTATTGGCCAATCCTACTTTCCTTTTTATCTATTTTCTATTTTTATCTAAAAGAAAAAAGAAAAGAATAGTTGGAATTTTCTATTTTAAAATCATCACTAAACCATATTCTCAGTTTAAAACAAAGAGTGATTCTCAACAATCAATAGTTATTATTTGTAATTTCTGACCAACCCCCAAAAAGGGGCTTGGATCCTTTATATCAAAATATCAAAAGGAAATCTTAGTAATCAGTAACCGTTCTTGAATCAAGGGGGTTATCCTTGTCTATTTTGATTTGAGTCGAATTTATAACTGTTTGAATTGTGTAATCTCCAATTACTGGCATTGGTAACCGACCCAAAGCAATTTGATTATAATTCAATTCGTGACGATCATAAGTAGAAAGTTCATATTCTTCAGTCATTGATAAACAGTTTGTTGGACAATACTCGACACAGTTACCACAAAATATACAGACCCCAAAATCAATACTATAATTAAGCAATTGTTTCTTTTTAATATTTTTTTCAAATTTCCAATCAACAACGGGTAGATCTATGGGACATACACGAACACATACTTCACAAGCAATACATTTATCAAATTCAAAGTGGATTCGACCGCGGAAACGCTCCGATGTGATCGATTTTTCATAAGGATATTGAATAGTTACAGGTAAACGATTTGTATGGGATAAGGTAATTATGAAACTTTGACCAATGTACCTTGCTGCTCGTATTGTTTGTTGACCATAATTTATGAACCCGGTCACCATAGGGAACATATTGTGGATCTCCGTGAATAAATTGATGTTTCTTTCTCTTGTTTGAGATCGATATCGATTATGAATCTAGAATATCGTTATCTTATTCTATTATTTATAGTATTTATAGTGAAACAAGTTGGGAAGAAGTTGTCAATAATAGATTACCCAGGGAAATAGGTAAAAGAAATTTCCATCCAAGATTTAATAACTGGTCCATTCTCATTCTAGGTAAAGTCCATCTTGCTGCGATAGGAATGAATAGAAACAAATAAGCTTTAGCTAATGTAATAAATATCCCAATTGTCGTTTCAAAGACTCCATCCATTTGATTTATTCCGAAAAGTTCAGGAATAGATATATACGGAATAGAGAAATTCCACCCACCTAAGTAAAGAACTGTTATAAATAATGAAGAAACTAATAAATTTAGGTAAGAAGCAAGGTAAAATAAAGCGTATTTGATACCTGAATATTCCGTTTGATAACCTGCTACTAATTCTTCCTCTGCTTCTGGTAAATCGAAGGGTAATCTTTCACATTCTGCTAGAGAAGAAATTAGAAAAACAACAAACCCGATAGGCTGACGCCACAGATTCCACCCCAAAAATCCATATTTTGACTGCGCCTCAACTATATCAACTGTACTTAAACTGTTAGATAATCATAGTCGATAATAACATCACTGCTCGCATCGCTATTTCAAAACCGTACATGAGACTTCGGCTTCATACGGCTCCTCTATGGCCACAAATAAATGTAAGAACTTGCTCAATATTATCTCCGTCCTTATTTGGATGGTAAATATACATCGGGAAGCCAAAAATTAGACCAATGAAATTCCGTCTGCTCAAATATAAAAGGTGCTTCCGAATTGATCTTATCCATTACAATTTTAATTTATCTTTGTTTGGTAATAACTTAATCTTTTAATAAAATACTCGTTATATCAATAAATATGTTCTATCAATAACTATAAAGAAAGAATTGGGTATTAATTCAAAATTCATGATAAGAATTCTATATGTTATGTATAGATATGGATGGGGAAAATAATAAATAAAGATCCTTTGTATTATTATTTATTCATTTTTCTCATTCTATTTTTGAATTCTATTTCTTTTGTTCCTGTTCTTCTTTCTCAGAGGGAGGGTACTCTGAAAAAAAAATAAAGGATTAATTCGTTTTTGATAGTCATTTCTTTAATCAGTGAATAGGAGCATACTCTAGATCGGAATCGTGGGGAAGTACTGCTTGGTCATTTCTACTAACTTAAAGTCCCCATTATGATTCGTTTTATCCAAAGTTTTATATAACAATACCGTTTTTTGATACCTTATATTATCTCTATTACTAATCCTTTGTGTACCTTGGTGTTCCTAACTGTTCACTGATTTTTGATTGATCCCCCGTATGGTAATACATATAAAAAAGTAGTGGAACCCCCATACGTTGATCTTTTGTACCCGCTTCAAGATATGAGAATTAGTCAAAGAATCTTAATCTTGGGGTAAACAGTTTATATACTACTTATGTTTATATTCTTGTACATAGGGAATGAGATTTGCTCTTCTTACTGCAAATTTCTAAGCAGTTTGATTTTACTCATATAACTATCTAGTTTAACTCATCAACCCTAATGATGAATAAAAAATGAAAATATCCATTCAATATATTCAACCTCTTTACTTTATTTCTAGAGAGAAGGGAAAATAATCATGTTCCAACGAATCACACGTAGAGATATTGATAATACACATAGAGTTAATGGTATTTCATAACTAATAGATTGAGCAGCAGCCCGTAGACCACCTAAAAAGGAATATTTATTGTTCGATCCATATCCTGACATAAGAAGTCCAATAGGAGCAATACTTGAAATGGAGATCCATAAAAAAACACCTATACTGAGATCGGCTAAAATAAGGCGATATCCAAAAGGAATTACTAAATAACTTAGTAGAACTGATATGACCGCTATAGACGGTCCCACGCTAAACAAACGAATATCTCCTCTAGATGGAAGTAGGTCCTCTTTAAAAAGTAATTTGGTCCCATCTGCTAGAGCTTGAAGAATCCCCAACGGACCGGCATATTCAGGCCCAATACGTTGTTGTATTGCTGCGGATATTTCTCTTTCTAACCACACAATTACTAGGACCCCTATTATGATTCCTAATAGAAGGGTGAAAATGGGAACAAAGATCCATATGAGTTCATAAACTTCTTTTAAGGATTCCAATCTAGAAAAGGAATTGATAGCTTGTACTTCTACTTCTGTCGTATCAATTATCATTTCAACGATCAACTTCTCCCATAATAATATCTATACTACCTAGTATCGTCATGATATCGGCCAATTTCATTCTTTTAACTAATTGAGGGAGAATTTGCAAATTGATAAAACCAGGTGGCCGAATTTTCCATCTCCAGGGGAAAACACTACTATCTCCTATCAAATAAATTCCTAATTCTCCTTTTGGGGCTTCTACTCTTACATAAAGTTCTTGTTTCGACAATTCAAAATTGGGTGAAAGTTTTTTAGTAATAAATCTATATTCAAAATTAGTCCATTCGGAATTTTTTGCTCTATCAAAGCGCCGGACTTCTAAATTTTCATAGGGTCCCCCAGGAATTCCTTCTAGAGCCTGTTGAATAATTTTTATAGATTCCTTCATTTCACCGATTCGGACTAAATAACGAGCTAGTGAATCTCCTTCTTTTTGCCATTGGACTTCCCAATCGAATTTATTGTAACACTCATAACTATCAACTTTACGAAGATCCCATTGTATTCCAGAAGCACGTAACATCGGCCCTGATAAACCCCAATTTATTGCTTCTTCTCCACCAATAATGCCCACTCCTTCAACTCGTTCCAAAAAAATGGGATTTCGTGTAATAAGTTTTTGATATTCAGCAATTCCTGTTAAAGAATAATCACAGAAATCAAAACATTTATCTATCCAGCCATAAGGAAGATCAGCAGCAACCCCCCCAATACGGAAATAATTATGCATCATTCGCATACCCGTAGCAGCTTCGAATAGATCATATAACAATTCCCTTTCTCTGAAAATATAGAAAAAGGGAGTCTGTGCGCCGATATCCGCCATAAAGGGCCCAAGCCATAATAAATGAGAAGCTATACGACTCAATTCCAGCATAATGACTCTAATGTAACTGGCTCTTTTAGGTACTTGAACACTTTCCAATCGTTCTGGTGCATTTACTGTTATTGCTTCTGTGAACATAGTGGCTAAATAATCCCACCGTGTTACATAAGGTAAATATTGTATAATTGTTCGATTTTCTGCTATTTTTTCCATCCCTCTGTGTAAATAACCCAATACGGGTTCACAGTCAATAACATCTTCACCATCAAGAGTAACGATCAGTCGAAGAACACCATGCATTGATGGGTGATGAGGACCCATATTAACTATCATGAGATCTTTTCTTGTAGCCGGTACAGTCATATCTTTTCTTCCTTAATTCATTATTCCATGAATTTATCAAACGAAGTTCATCAAAATGAAAAATTTAATAACTACTAATAACTAAAGAAAAAAATGCAAACCAACCTTCAAATTAACGAGTTTTTGACTCCCGAATACCTAATTGACCAATTAATTTCTTATAACGTACTCTATTTTTCTTTGACAAATAATCCAGTAGCCGTTGACGTTTTCCCAGAATTTTCCGTAGGCCCCTTTGTGATAAAAAATCTCTTTTATGTAATTCCAAATGTGAAGTGAGTCTCCGTATCTTATCCGTAAAACTGAATACTTGAAATTCAACAGATCCGCAGTTTTTTTCTTTTTCTTGTCGAATAGCTAAGATGAATGCATTTTTGACCATAAAAAACCCATTTTTCTATTTTTTTCTTTTCCGTGTATTTTACCGATCAGGAAAAATAATAATTATTATTATACCAGTTAGTTCCAGTTATTTGAATCTAGTACAAAAAAAATGGGATTTCTTCATATACACTACTTCAAATTTATATTAATTTTATCCAAATCAAATTACAAATTTGATTTGGATAGAAAGGGATGATACATTTATCAGAATGTAACATGGTGTATGTGTATATCTTTCGGTTTTTATCCACCGAATATGGCATGCGATAGATATATAGGAAATATACTATAAACTAATTCTGAATCGTGGATACATATGTATTCTTGACATACTGAAATGACTACCGTTATTGGTATCAAACCAATAACGATTCATACAAGCTAAATCTTCTAATCGATAATTGGGCCAAAGAAACAATTTGAATTTAATGAATTTATTTGCATCTGTATTAAGATGCTTTTCCCCGTTTAAAAATTGTCCCCAGTTTTTTATGTTGTTTTGATTGCAAAATAGTGGATTTCGATTCACAACATTCCAATTCCGGGAATTGAAACAAATTAAAATTCTAAATTCTCTACGACGTCTGGGAGATAGAATATTTTCGGGAACAAGGAAATAAAAATGATTTCTGTTTCTATTCACAAGCATATTGCTGTGTTGTGCAATGGATCCATCAAAATTCTTTTTTTCAACATATCCACTTTTTATTATGCATTTTCCATTAGTTTGGCGCTTATTCTTATCAACCAATGAAATACCTATGGTTTGATATATAATAGATTTTCCATCCTTTTTCATAGATAAACGAATTGGTTCGATAATAAATATTCCTCTTTTTATCAATTCTGTAAGAGTTAGGTCTTTCTGAATCAACATTATATTCAGATGCATCTCTCCTCTTTGAATTGAGGATATAGCAATTTCTCTTGGATCTATCAGTCTAAGTAGGAGACAATATACCTTGATATTATTGATCATTCTTTGATTCAAGGAATCATCCCATATTAATTGAAAAAGAAAATATTTTTTCAGGAAGAAATCTAGTTCTGTTTCTTTCTTGCTCTTGAATTGTTTTTTCTTTCTACCTTTTTGAATTTGAATGTCTGTTTCCGTGTAATCTTCTTCAAGATTTTTCTTTTTGTTTTGTTTTCGTAGATCTGATACAAAATCTCCTTGACCTTGTTGTTTGTTTTTTTGGGGGTTGGAATTTTCTAATTCAAGATATTCTTTTTGATTAGCTAATATAGAAAGATTTTTTTTTTTATTTACGTCGATCTTTTCATTTTGACTAATATTTTTTTCATAGAAATGCAAATTAAAAATAAGTAATTTGATTGGTATGATCCACGGGTTAATCTTATACACATCAAAAAGTAGTACAAATTCTGGGAAAAACCAAGGTTCTAAATTTGATATGGTATGATATAACCTTTCTTGATTCATTCCTATCCAATCCAAAAAAATATTTTTTGGATTGGATAGGTTGATTTTGTGATGAATCGTAAAAGAAAAAGGATCCTTTTTTTCAAATTTTTGAGAATTTTGAGTTTCCGTTTTAGCATTTTTATGAATCTTGGTGCCGGTATGCGTATTGGCCCAGGTCTCAATATCGATATTATTTCTAAGACAAAAATGGAGAATTCTACAATCAAAAAATTTTCTATCCATATTTTTGTCCATATCAATAATAGATCTTTTTTCTAGATAATCACTAATAGATATACTTATCAATCTATAAAATGATTCGGATTTAAGTGTATTTGTATTGAAATTATATGGAATTTTTTTGTCCTCTATTTGTAATGTTGATCCAGAAATATACGAGTCCTTACTATTCCCATAATTTATATATTTATATGACAAAAGATCATATCCGTAATGTTTTTTCCATTTTTCTTTTTGACTTATCGATGAGTCCACTGCATAGTAATTTTGTTTCGTGTAATGAATTAATTGGTCTTTTTCTTTTTTATATAAATCTAATTTCATTGAGTCTTTCTTTTGAATCGTACGACATTGATTGACTCTATTTCGCCATTTTTTCGGTACTAAGTGATCCCACTTGGTCTGAGATAAATTGTATTGATAATGACCCCTTAACCAATTTTTCCATTTATTCATTCCAGACTTATGCATTTTTTTTTGCCTTGGTTTGGAATCAAATATTCCTCGTGTCGTACAATAATTCTTGATTATATCCCTAAGAAAAGGATAGGTGTGGTGATATTGAAGTACAGATTTCAAATGATACTTGTTAAGTAATTGATTTTGTGATAATTTGTAAAATACATAGGCTTGAGACAAAGAAGATAAGTCACAATTATTATTCCTAACATTTTGATTACTAATATTAGTATTAGAAAAATTCGAAAACGGATTTTTTATAGTCGAAATCAAGTTCATTGTATTTTGATTTGTTTTCTCAATTCCTTCTTGATTTGTTTCAGCGTTGGAAATGGATTTGTTGATCATTTTTTTTGTTGATTCAAAGAAAAGTTGTGCATTGATCCTTGGAATCTTAATGATACATAGTAATATATCTATGTATATTTTTTCAACGAAGGATTTCATAAAATAATGTGATTTACGTATTACTCGGATATTTTTTCTTTTGAATATTTGCCAAATATCCTTCTTCGATTCCGATCTTTTATCTCGAACTATTTTTTTCTTGCCTTTTGTGATTCCTTCTATTTGAGTCCTAATTGTGATTGTCTTATTAGCAAGATCTTTCATTTTTGTTTCTATGAGTGAATAATTTTCATTTACACAATTCGCGGATCGAATTCTAATGGTCGATTCTCGGATAATCTTATTATTTATATTGGAATCTTTTTCGTTTTCATTCGATTCATATACTTTTACCTTTCTCAATTTCAATAAGAAAATGGGGTTTACTTTTTCAAGTTCTTTCATTATTAGGTTTATAACTAGAACTATTCTTGTTTTTTCTTTTGAAACTTTTATAAAACCTTTTCTTCTTTCTTTGAAAACCCTTATAACTTGAAAAAATTGCCTTTTCGCTTTTCTCGTTTTTTTTTCGAGTTCATTAAAAATGGGTTCAAAAAAAGAAGGTAGTTTTCGGGGAGACCCAAAAGGTAGTTCTGCTTCCCTTCCCCAGACTGTTAAAAAACAAAAATTGTCTTTTTTTTTTTTCTCCTTTTTGCTTATTTTCTGATCTCTATCTCTATGATGAGATCGTACTTTAGATCTTCGCCAAGGTTTCAGACAGAAAGGAAATAGAATCTTTATCTGAATACCGTCTGTTAACCAATTTTGGGGAAATTCTGTTTCTGATAATTGAACGCCATTATAGGTACATTTAACATGCATTTCGTTATTCCATTCCTTCAAATCCTCGTACCATTCGGGGAATTGCAATAATAACATACGACCAATATTTTTAGCTATTATCAATAAGGGTAATATAACGTATTTTCTAAGAAAAGATTGGGTTATTAACATGAAACCTCTTATTGCTTGAGTAAATAGAAGGGTATCCCAAGCTTCTGATATTGCTATTCGTTCATTTTCTTCTTCTTTCTCTTCGTTTGTTTTCTCCTTTTCTTTTGTCTCTTCCTCCTCAAAATAAGAAATTTGCAATTCTGGGTTTTCCCCTACCCAATTCCTAAAAATGTGATTAATCATTTTAGAGATATCAAAAAACGAAAAAAAAAATGTTTTGTCTATGCGATCAAAAAAAAGTGGAGAATGCACATTTGCTTGAAACATTTCCCAAATAACTGTTTTACGTCTTTGAGCACGCATGGATCCTTTGATTATACCCCGTCGAAAATCCGATTGTTGTGAGTAACGTATCAAAGCCACTTCGTCTTCTTCATCATTAGTGCTATTATTACTAGTATTATTATTACTAGTACTGGAATTAGTACTCTGATCGTTATCAGTATAAATTACCACGCGTTTGCCTTTTCTTGAACGAATTTCGGGATGTTCCGTCGATTCTTCTTCATTTTCTTCTTCCTCTTCTTCTACATCATCTGTCAATTTGTATGACCAACGAGAAACCCTTTTACTGATTTCTTTCATTCCAATAGATTTCCTTCTAATTGTTGTTAGATCATTTGGATCAGTTGAAATTACATCGAATATAAATTTTAAAGATTTTGCTTGACTTTCTGAATCAATTCGTCGTGCGTGTTCAAAAGATAATTCATCGATTGAGGTTAAGGAATTCCCAATCGAATTCAATAAAAATTTCCCGCTAAAGCCAAACGTATTCTTTTGATGTTCTAATTCTCGAGAATCATTATGAAAGAGACCATGAATCTTATTTATCCAAAACATTTCTACGGAATCCGCTGTGGAAGTTATTAAATCGTTCATGATTGCACGTGAATCAAATTTTTTTATTGTTCCTCGATAAGGTCCATTCAAAAAAGGATCATACCTTTTTGGCAAGTATTCTTGTTCATTCTCATCATCGCATAATCTGGTCCTTTTTTCTAGCATATCTAAAGCAAGAGATCCTTTCTCTTTTTCTAGAATTTTTATTCGACTTATCAATTCATTGTTCAAGTTGTATTTTTTTTGTTCATTGGTATGAACCCAATAATTATACAAGTCCTCGTGGGATAGTTTTTCTGTCGTGTACAAAGAAATTTTTCGTTCTATCATTTCTGAAAAAGTCGATAAACTTGGTGGATATGTAAAAGATATTATTTGTTTTCCATCACTTGGGCATATATAAAAAAAATATTGTGACATTTCATTCCGTATAGCATTTTCAAATCGATCATTTTTTATATATCTATATGGTCGATTCCATCGTTTATAATCGAAAAGAAAAGTTACAATAGGTTTTTCAAACCAAAAAGAATTTTTTTCATTTTTCTCTTCTTTTTTTAAGTTAAGTTTTACCAATTCCAAATTATCTTGATGAGTATCAAGATAAAAATCCTCGTAGTCTGGGCTATCTTTGTCTTCTTCGTAAGTTGTTTCTACATCGTTTTCTTCTTTTCTTTCTCCCCTTTCTTCCGTTTCTTTCAGTTTCTTAGTGACAATAGGCGACGGCATTCTGCCTAAATAGTAGACACAGGTGATAAATAAGAGAATACTAAAGATTCGAGCCATAGAATTTCTCAATTCTGACACAAGGTACTTATTATTAGATCGAATCGAATGATTTTGCCGTATCCAGAATAATACCAAGCCAACCCATTTCATG